AAAAGAACAGAATCACGCTCTGTAGGATTTGAACCTACGACATCGGGTTTTGGAGACCCACGTTCTACCGAACTGAACTAAGAGCGCTTTATTATGATGGGAGATACGGATGTCAAGAAAAGGATTCTTTTTGTACCCCCAATACATCTTGTATGTATAGTATCATAAAATGGTAGATTGTGTCCAATTTTAATCGATCTCAATTGACCCCTCGTTACTGTCCATAGGAGAAGTGATAAGTAGGGATGACAGGATTTGAACCCGTGACATTTTGTACCCAAAACAAACGCGCTACCAAGCTGCGCTACATCCCTTTCATTTGTTGTACAGTGCCATTGTAGGGAATCCATGTTTTGTTTTCCACATCATAATTTCCTCTATCTAAATAGAATTTATTTTGCCATTTCTTCTTTTTGGTTTTTTGGTTTCATTCTCATAAAGAATTATATACATACCTAACGTATAAACGTATAAAGGAATGAATATTTATCAGTAGTGCTCAGGAAGGAGGGTTCATCTTTTTCTGTTTTAGGGACAGGTAGATTTCATCTACCGGATCGTTGTATATATCCATTTTGGTTAGAGATTCCCCGTACAAATGATCTTTAACTACATATGCATCTGATCATATATGTATTACAATATACAATAAAGTCAATAAAGTTCACTTTAAAGAAGGAGGATTTTCAATGCGAGATATAAAAACATATCTCTCCACGGCACCTGTGCTAACTACTCTATGGTTCGGGTCTTTGGCGGGTCTATTGATAGAGATCAATCGTTTATTCCCAGATGCGTTGACATTCCCCTTTTTTTCATTCTAGTTATTGACATGGGAAGGGATCAAGAAGATTAGAGATACAATAAATTCTCTGTGACTAACCCCCCCCTTTTTCAGTTCTTTAGGATAGGAAAGAAAGAGTAAAGAATAAAAGTGGATTGAATCTCATCGAAACTCGGGTTCGGGTTAATATAGGGAGAACAGAAACGGAAATGTGGGTCGAGGGCAGGCTGTTCAAGATCATACAAGATACTAAATGAAATACTGGGATTGGGAATAATTGATAGTTAGAAATATTTGTATTACTTAATAATTTGATTACTCTATTGATTGCAACGAAATCTTTCATAATTGAATTGGATTTCGAGTTAGCAACTTCTCGTCTATTTATTTTTCATTCCTTTCTTCTTCGCTTCGGTTCGAATCGAAAATAGAAGAATTGAGTGAATTCAAAATCCAAAGGAGGTTCATGGCTAAGGGTAAAGATGTCAGAGTAGTAGTTATTTTGGAATGTACCAGTTGTGTCCGAAATGGTTTGAATAAAGAATCGCGGGGCATTTCCAGATATATTACTCAAAAGAATCGACACAATACACCTAGTCAATTGGACTTGAAAAAATTCTGCCCTTATTGTTACAAACATACGATTCATGGGGAGATAAAGAAATAAATCGAACGGAACGCGTGTGCCACTCTTCCAAGGAAGAGGAAGAAATTACATATATATATAATATATACAAATCCAGTCCTATTTTGGTCGGATCCGAGATGAATGAAGAAATAGGATTTTAGAAATAAGAAATAAACCATGGATAAATCCAAGCGGCCCTTTCATAAATCCAAGCGATCTTTTCATAGGCGTTTGCCCCCAATTGGATCGGGGGATCGAATTGATTATAGAAACATGAGTTTAATTAATCAATTTATTAGTGAACAAGGAAAAATATTATCTAGACGAGTGAATAGATTAACCTTGAAACAACAACGATTAATTACTATTGCTATAAAACAAGCTCGTATTTTATCTTCGTTACCTTTTCTTAATAATGAGAAACAGTTTGAGAGAACCGGGTCGATCCCTAGAACTACCGGTCCTAGAACCAGAAATAAATAAGCCTATTCTTCTCAATCGAATCAAAACTCTAATTCGAACTCAGATTGAAGTTTTGTTCGAAAAAGCCGAGAGATTGTCGCGCCGTAATGTAATAATAAAAAAAAGAATGGGGGAAGAATAAATCTTTTTTTTTATTGAAACGTGTTCGTTCATTCCTACTACTTATCTTATCATACGAATTTCTACTATACCCTCCCGGAGTTCATTCTCCGGGGAACTCCGTTTAAAGTATTCCAGTGAATTCCTTCCAATCTCCTTATTTGATGATCGCATTGGAAATCGTGTCAAGACAATTCCTATTTGATATGGCTATTTGTGCAGGTATTTTACGATTAAGAAGCAACTGCCTCTTGTACAGATCAAGTATTAATCGACTATAACTATGGGATCCCCTATTCTCACGAGTTACTGCATTTATCCGAGTGATCCACAAACGACGAAAACTTCTCTTTCGCCTGCCTCTATCCCGATGAGTGGAAACCAAAGCTCTCATTTTCTGTTGAGTAGTAGTTCGAGTAAGTCTTGAATGAGCCCCTCGAAAGGTTGCTGCAAATAAACGAATTTTTGTTCTACGTCTCCGAGCTATATATCTTCGTCTAACTCTGGTCATTGAATCAAAAGAAACTTTGATGAATAACTAATTGATTTCTTTTCTTTCAGTCATTCTTTTCCCCTCTCCTGGTTTATTAATAACAAAACGGATTCTTCCGATGTATAAAATGAAAATACAAATTCCAATGGCTTTTGCTACTATAACCTTCCCAACCACGATTTTTTTATTTCTTCCAGGCATTTCACCTCAAAAAAAAAAAAAAAAAGAAATTGTACCGATATTAGGTATAAAATAAATCGTAAATGGACAAATAGTGGCTTCCATCGTTTCTATGGTTACTTCTTAAACGGCGAGGTCCTCTCTATACACCGGAGCCCCTTTCCTCATTTAATCAATGTTATTGGTAACTTGTACAGTTCACGCTCTTTGGCTCTACCGATGAATTATCGAGTAATAGGTCTTTTTTCAATGGGATCTATCCATACAGTGACGGCATTTAATTATGAAGGTTGAATAGGTAGCTGACCCTGTTAGTCCGTTCTTGCAAGAGTAGGAGCATAATCTTTCTGCTTCTTAAATATCATTCCCCCGCTTAATGGATAACCATTTGCTACCAATGGGAATTGCTTTTCATCTCAAATCGAGGTGATTGGATTTGCACCAATGGAAACCATAAATTCCATACAAATAGAGGTATACGAGAGATCTTTATTTTTCGATAGTGAATGGAGTTCTTCCATTCTATTCATTGGTACGAGTCATTGATACTGTAAAAGTCGTCTCATTTGTTCTAGCTCATGATCTGAACGAGTCGCACATACACCCTAGTACATGTTCCTCGACGCTGAGGACATCCTCGAAGAGCGGGGGATTTCGTGACATTTCTGATTGGCTGTCTTGTGTTTCTAATAAGTTGTTTAATAGTTGGCATGCTGAATCATATACAGAATGGGCTGGTTTAGATCGATCCTAACCGGATGATTATGAATTACTTCTTTACCCAGGTAAGAAGATAAAAGATCAAATAAGGGTTCATTATGATTCGAAATGGAATCAAAGATTTATGCGAAATCCCCGGTATTTTCGATCGCTACAAGATCAACAATGCCATAATCTTGGGCTTCTGTTGCTGACATAAAAACATCCCTTTCCATGTCTTCGGATACAACCCATAAAGGATTGCCCGTTCTTTGTACATAAACCCTTGTGAGGGTTTCGCGGAGTTTCAGTAGTTCTTCCGCTTCCAGGATAAATTCTCCTGTGGGTGCCTCATAAAAAGAACTAGCAGGTTGATGGATCATAACCCTGATGATATAACATAATGAACGATTCCTCTATCTCGCATGATTGGGCGAAGGGAAGGGGTAAAGAATAACAAGCAGGGAGAAAAAGATAGAATTGAACAACCGTACAGGCATCTTTTGTGCATACGGCTCTGTAATGGAATTTTTTTTTCTCTTTTTTCATCGAAGAAAGAGACAAGTCGAATCTATCAGACCCAGATCGTTGAATGATCCATTTACCATCCTTCCTTTCAGAGTAATCAAAAAATACTATGATGGTTCCGTTGCTTTATATATTTATCTCGTCTGTGATTCAGCAATCCCAAAGTTTCTTTCTGATCCGATCAAATAAAAATAAGTAAAAAATGATCTTTTTTTTTTTTTATTTTCACACTCTTTCATAACATAAATATTGGAAAGAGACTTCTGATGTGGAAGCAAAAAGGTTTGTGACGCTGAAATGGACCCCGATACATAAGATCAAGTCGGAAATAACCTTTCTTTCATACTACTATCTCGATACATAATCTCATATTATGAAAAAATAATAATAGTTTGCTCATATCGAACTTGAAATGCCATGCTATTATTACTTAATATTATTATTATTTTATTCATATTCCATATGACGAAGGCATAGTCTTTTTTTCTCTCAAATAAAAAAACTCATTGGCGCCAAGCGTGAGGGAATGCTAGACGTTTGGTAATTTCTCCTCCAACCAGGATGAAAGATCCCATTGAAGCGGCTAATCCCATGCATATTGTATGCACATCTGGTGGCACAAATTGCATAGTATCATAAATAGCTATTCCTGGGATTACCCATCCGCCGGGAGAATTTATAAACAAATAAAGATCCCTGGTATCATCCTCTATACTGAGATATACCATGAGACCAACAAGTTGATTCGAGATCTCGCTATCAACTTCTTGGCCTAAAAAAAGTAATCTTTCTCGATGAAGTCGGTTGATTAGGACAAAATTCTATTCCTTAGGAACCGTACACGCACCTTTGGGTGCATACGGTTCAAAAAATCAAAATTGAGAAAAAAAAAAAGAAATTGTCGATTCCAGCCCTATTTCTTTTTTCGTAGCGGGCTTTTTCTTCCATTTTTTAAGAAACATGAGTTTTGACTTGCTTCCCTATAAAATAAAAAAAGAATTCACTGAACTTATCGAGCTAACCCCTCATTGATGTATTGTTTCATCGAGATCTAAATCACGATGTAATTTTCTTGTTCCCGAATGGGCCTCTTCCACTCTTTTAGGTTTATGCTCTACTCCGGGTAAAGATCTGCCCGAATTCGATTTGCACATATAGGACAAATGATCCCAGTACCACTTCTTTTTGCTATGACTTCTTTTTTTTTTTTTTCAATTTGTTTCATTTTCATGCCTTCCACAAAATATTCGATGTATTCATCATATTATTCCATTAATTGGCAATTTGGGATCACTCATATGGTATAAAGGAATCATTTCTGATAGGGTGGTAATCATACATGGATTACCTTGGTATTTTCTGAACGGAGCCTGTATACTTCATTTTATTGGTCCAAGCCAACCATAAATTCTTTTAATTGAGAATATTGATCCTCCAACCAAATAAATTGATCTAATTGCACTTCACGCTTCGAATTATTGATGGTTCAATCAATCTTTCTTGGGCGAAACAGAGGATATCTCGATCGGGGGAGAGAACGGGGAAATCCCATATGACCCAATATGTCTGACAAGTCACACTATACGTCAACCCAAACTGCATCTTCCTCTCCAGGACTCCGAAAAGGTACTTTTGGAACACCAATGGGCATTAAATGAAAGAAAAATGAAGTATTCTATTTCACTTTGATGTGGAAACGTAACAAACAATGGTTTATTGTCTTCATAATATTGTCGTTTATCGTATTTTATCGATAGATTGGAAGATTCATAGAGGAAGACGGAATAAAGGAAAATTCTTACGAACGGATCGTTCGAATGAGAAACAAGTATCTATACATTCGCTCACAAAAAATAGGATTAATCCCCCCATTGCGTATTGGTACTTATTGGGTATAGAATAGATCTGCTTCTCTTTGTTCCTACGAACAGAATTGTTCAATTATTACTAACGGAACAGAATAAATATTAACCCTTGTTTCGAGATAATCCAATGAAAAGGTGAGGTCCATAGCATAGTTATTTCCAATGTGATAAAGTTACATAGTATCTATTTTATCTTTGAGAAAGGGGTATTTCCATGGGTTTGCCTTGGTATCGTGTTCATACCGTCGTATTGAATGATCCCGGTCGGCTGCTTTCTGTCCATATAATGCATACAGCTCTAGTTTCCGGTTGGGCCGGTTCGATGGCTCTATACGAATTAGCAGTTTTTGATCCTTCTGACCCCGTTCTTGATCCAATGTGGAGACAGGGTATGTTCGTTATACCCTTCATGACTCGTTTAGGAATAAACAATTCATGGGGCGGTTGGAGTATTACAGGAGGAACTATAACGAATCCGGGTATTTGGAGTTACGAAGGTGTGGCCGGGGCACATATTGTGTTTTCTGGCTTGTGCTTCTTAGCAGCTATCTGGCATTGGGTGTATTGGGACCTAGAAATATTCTGTGATGAACGTACGGGAAAACCCTCCTTGGATTTGCCCAAGATTTTTGGAATTCATTTATTTCTCTCAGGGGTGGCTTGCTTTGGGTTTGGCGCATTTCATGTAACAGGCTTGTATGGTCCTGGAATATGGGTATCCGATCCTTATGGCCTAACCGGAAAAGTACAATCTGTAAATCCAGCGTGGGGTGCGGAAGGTTTTGATCCCTTTGTTCCGGGAGGAATAGCCTCTCATCATATTGCAGCAGGTACATTGGGTATATTAGCAGGTCTATTCCATCTTAGTGTCCGCCCACCCCAACGTCTATACAAAGGATTACGTATGGGCAATATTGAAACTGTCCTTTCCAGTAGTATCGCTGCTGTCTTTTTTGCAGCTTTCGTTGTTGCTGGAACTATGTGGTATGGTTCAGCAACTACCCCGATCGAATTATTTGGTCCCACTCGTTATCAGTGGGATCAGGGATACTTCCAGCAAGAAATATATCGAAGAGTTGGCGCCAGTCTAGCCGAAAATCTGAGTTTATCGGAAGCTTGGTCTAAAATTCCCGAAAAATTAGCTTTTTATGATTACATCGGTAATAATCCGGCGAAAGGTGGATTATTCCGGGCAGGCTCAATGGACAACGGGGATGGGATAGCTGTTGGATGGTTAGGACACCCTATCTTTAGAGATAAAGAAGGGCATGAACTTTTTGTACGCCGTATGCCTACTTTTTTTGAAACATTTCCAGTAGTTTTGGTGGACGGAGACGGAATTGTGAGAGCCGATGTTCCTTTTAGAAGGGCAGAATCGAAGTATAGTGTCGAACAAGTGGGTGTAACTGTTGAGTTCTATGGTGGCGAACTCAATGGAGTCAGCTATAGCGATCCTGCTACTGTGAAAAAATATGCTAGACGTGCCCAATTGGGTGAAATTTTTGAATTAGATCGTGCTACTTTGAAATCCGATGGTGTTTTTCGGAGCAGTCCAAGGGGTTGGTTCACTTTTGGACATGCTACGTTTGCTTTGCTCTTCTTTTTCGGACACATTTGGCATGGCGCTCGAACCTTGTTCAGAGATGTTTTTGCTGGGATTGACCCAGATTTGGATGCTCAAGTGGAATTTGGAGCATTCCAAAAACTTGGAGATCCAACTACAAGGAGACAGGTAGTCTGATACAACATTGCTCCGGTATCTTTCGCCTCTATATTTGATTTTTTTGATTTGACATAAGGTACCGTAGAAATATTGATTTGAATCATCGCCTTTCTTTGCTCTTGTCCTTTCTTTATCTGGGAAATAATCCTAAATGAACAGGTGTGGAAGCTATAATTGTAAACAACGATCGAATCTATGGAAGCATTGGTTTATACATTCCTCTTAGTCTCGACTTTAGGGATAATCTTTTTCGCTATATTTTTTCGAGACCCGCCTAAGGTCCCGACTAAAAAGACGAAATGATTTTTCATTATCTTAATTGAAGTAATGAGTCCCCCATATGGGGGACTCATTACTTCAATTAGTCTCCGTGTTCCTCGAATGGATCTCTTAGTTGTTGAGAGGGTTGCCCAAAAGCGGTATATAAGGCGTACCCTGTAAAGCTTACAAGTGAACCAGATATGGAGATGGCGACTAAGGTTGCTGTTTCCATTATTAGAGAATTTCAAGACCACGATGGATCTATGCTACGATAAGATCGTTTATTTACAACGGAATAGTATACAAAGTCAACAGATCTCAACCAATGCAATAGTATTTATGGCTACACAAACCGTTGAGGGTAGTGCTAGATCTGGGCCAAGACGAACTATTACAGGGGATTTATTGAAACCATTGAATTCAGAATATGGTAAAGTGGCTCCTGGATGGGGAACCACCCCATTTATGGGTGTCGCAATGGCTCTATTTGCGATATTCCTATCTATTATTTTAGAGATTTATAATTCTTCCGTTTTACTGGATGGAATTTCAATGAATTAGGTCCATAAGAACCAGAAGCCCTAGCTTTTCAATCAAAAATGAATCACTTAGGACTCAGATTTATAGTCCATTCTGGTAGTTTGACCGTGGAATTCCGTTGTTTCGGTATTTCCGGAATATGAGTGTGCGACTTGTTATAATTGATCCTATTGATAGTACAGAGAATGGGTCTGTCATCTCGACAGAGATGGTTCTGCCTCGTCGGATATTCATCCTAGTATCTGGAGCACGGAATATATGGAATAGATCAAGAAATATTTGAACTATGATTCATACCTACTATTCAGACCTCGTGACTGGACTTCAAAAAATTTTCAAACAAAGAGGTATTTGCTAAATTGAACGATTTTTCTTCCTTTAGAATCATGCTTATTTTGACCGAAGGACAAATCTTTCTCTGGATTTTTAGTCATTACATCTATGAATAAGTGATGATCAAATAGTTCTTACTCATAGAACCCTTGGTCTTAGTTTTTGGGTTTTATTGAATCATCGTGGTTCTAGTATGAATCTGAGGTTTCAATCGATTCATAGGGTCTCAACAAGAGAATTCCTATCAAAAAAAAATAGTAAACAATAGTCAATCTGCATTACGCACAAACAAAAACAACAAATCAAATAACAAATAAATAGGGGAATAGAAGATTCAAGAGGCCTGTAACGATCAACATAAAGACAGATGAGCTAACTTGATATTTTGGCATTCTCATCACAACAAAGAAGAGAGTTCGGATTTTGGTTCCTTCGTATCTTCAGAGACGATTGAATCAAGTGGATAAATAAGAAATTTCAAATTTTCTATTACATATCCATTGTAATCAGTATTTGGGTGTTTCTGCTTGAGCCGTACGAGATGAAATTCTCATATACGGTTCTCAGAGGGGGAGTCCCCTTGGTTTACCTATCTCAATAAAGTATATGATTGGTTCGAGGAGCGTCTCGAGATTCAGGCGATTGCAGATGATATAACTAGTAAATATGTTCCTCCTCATGTCAATATATTTTATTGTCTAGGAGGGATCACACTTACTTGTTTTTTAGTACAAGTAGCTACGGGTTTTGCTATGACTTTTTACTATCGTCCGACCGTTACGGAGGCTTTTGCCTCTGTTCAATACATAATGACTGAAGCCAACTTTGGTTGGTTAATCCGATCAGTTCATCGATGGTCAGCAAGTATGATGGTCCTAACGATGATCCTACACGTATTTCGTGTGTATCTCACGGGCGGATTTAAAAAACCTCGCGAATTGACTTGGGTTACGGGTGTGGTTCTGGCTGTATTGACTGCATCGTTTGGTGTAACTGGTTATTCCTTACCCCGGGACCAAATCGGTTATTGGGCAGTAAAAATCGTGACAGGCGTACCTGAAGCTATTCCCGTAATAGGATCACCTTTAGTAGAGTTATTGCGTGGAAGTGCTAGTGTGGGTCAATCTACTTTGACCCGTTTTTATAGTTTACACACTTTTGTATTACCTCTTCTTACTGCCGTATTTATGTTAATGCATTTTCCAATGATACGTAAGCAAGGTATTTCAGGTCCTTTATAGAGAAGACAGATCATAGATATTTGTAATCGATCATATATAATTTCGGGGAGGAACAATAGTGTTTTATTGCTACAAATATGGATTATTGAAAAGAATAAGACATCTTTTTGGATATTTCTCTTCAACTAACTACGAAGTATTGT